CGAGCATTTTGAATTTCCCATTTATCAAAAAATCCCATTCTTTTCTCATTCTGCATTGAATCATATGAATCGATCTAGCAATGATGGAATTTCGATTCTGTTTACTGAATCACATGAAATTTTACCCAACTCCATATATATGGAATGTATGAAATACGTATGAACGGAGGAAAAAAGATGATTTTGGACTTAATTTTAGACTTAGTTAAATTGGAATTTCTAAGAGACAGATCCAAACGGAAAGGAATTGATAAATTCCACTTAGAATTATGGAGTTTTTTTATTTTGTCTAGAATAGAAAATTCACTTTATACCATTATTATGATATTACATATTCCAATCCGATTGGATATCAGAAAAATAAATGGATTCGGGATTTGATCCATTCACGGAGATAAAGACATAATAATCAGAAACAATATAACAATAGAAAGTTAATTTTTTGAGTACTTAACTCTTTCGTGAATTCCATTGTTCCAAAAATGATTTGCAGAGAACTCCTTTTTCTTTTTTTCGTAGAATTTTTATTTTTAGAATACGATTGAAGTGCATAAGAAGGCTTGTATTTATTAAACCCGCGCTGCTATAGCTATCTATCCATACATCGCTCTCCTTTATTGCATACTTCTACTCGGGACAGCACATGTCGTACTCTATCAAAAATCAAAATTTCTATTTTCTCTTCAATCTAATCAATCTAAATTGCAGTACGACAAGTGTCCGCCAATTCCCTATAAACAGGCATCATACACAAATAATATACCCCATAAGCTAACTGTGGAACACAACTTATGTTTGGGGTTTACATATACTAATAATTGACATTATAATTGAAATTGAGTTGAGAAGGTTTTTTTTTTTCAATAAAAAAATCAAGACTGATTAGTTATATATCAATTTTGATTTTCTTATATCATTTATCATTAGGGAAAGACAATTTGAGATGTAAATCCAAGAGTGGTTCATGAATTTACAGTCATATAGTTAATGGTTCCAATTTGTTCTGAATTTTGGCTTTTGTAACTGAAAAAAATTCCCATTTGGTTTTTTAATAGAAAAGAGAGGTATTTAGATATTGGGTGTTTTGAGATACTATAAGATTAATTGAAGGGAAGGAGCCGGCCCCCCCAAAAAAACAAATAACAAATAAAGGGGAATATTTTCATCTATTTGGTATCGTTTTGGCGGCATGGCCGAGCGGTAAGGTGGGGGACTGCAAATCCTTTTTCCCCAGTTCAAATCTGGGTGTCGCCTGATTAACAAAAGACAAGACTCGAAATCCCTTATTCTTTATTCTCCTTTGCTGTTATAACTCGCCGAATTTTTCCCAGCAAAACACGCGCAGTCTTGAGACTTTCTTGATTGGAAACAGCTGGGGGTTCCCTTCTTTAAATTAAAGTGCCGTAACTCGTTGTATTTAGGATTCAAGGAAAGATTATAGTAGTGGAAGGGCTATCATATCAAATAAAGAGTTACCGATTTTTTTCCATTACTAATGTCGTGTCTACTGGTCGGGTCTTGAATTAGATTGGATGGATAATCGGCTTTTTTCTTTTACTTAATGATAATGAAGGACAAGAAAAATAAAGAATAGGTATCAGTATTCCTACATATATATATTAGTAGCATTCCCTTTGATACTTCAAAAGAAAAGCGTAACTGCAGTTTCATTTTTCATATTTATTGGAGTCTTTCATCGAGGGTGTTGGGTCAGAATCCCCTTTTGACTCTGCACCAGTGATTCCACTATTATTAATAAACACTAATGGAATAATTCCTTCATATTCAGAGAGATAGGGGACATAATTCACATGGATATAGTAAGTCTCGCTTGGGCTGCGTTAATGGTAGTCTTTACATTTTCCCTTTCACTCGTAATATGGGGAAGGAGTGGACTCTAGAGATACTACGAATTGAGTTGGGGAATCAAATTGTATCACTTTTTTACAGATTTTTTATAGATCGTTTTGCAAAGCATAAATAATCTTTATTAATTATTTAATATATTCAATTCATTAATTTAATTCAATTTCGAATTAAAAAATTGAATTAATAAAAGTATCTTCATTCCGAAATTGTATTGGGTTTTATTTCCGCTGTGCTTTGTTGACGCGTTTGCTATCATGGCTGAAGGATTCAAAATCGATAGGATAACCCCTTTCGAATTTCGAAATCCGAAGAAGTTACCATAGAACCCTGTAAACCGCGCAATCAATTACTTCTTTGAAATGCTAAAAAAAAGATTACTTTCTAATTTTCTATAAATTAGAAAATAATAAGAGTTGCCTCGCGATTATTTCAGATTGATTGGAATCAACAAAAAAGATAAAGAAAAATCAAATAGATAAAGGAAACAAATAGATGAAGCAAAGAAATAGAATTGAGATACTATGTACATTCCATATATTTAATTGATATTAACATTTATGAAGATCCATATACATATTGTAGATTGATCTCGATTCAGTTTGTATCTTTCTAGATTACAATAATAAAAATGGATAGTATGGTCGAACGATTCATTTTTGAATCGTTCGACCATACTATTACTATCGGATCTTAGAGGCTACTGCGGATTCTAGTCCGTTCATTGCATTTGGGAAATTGCATTTTTTTTTTTTTGAGTTCTTAAATCATTGATAAGAACTAAGAAATCAAGTGTAATTCAAATTAATCACTTTAATTACTTTGACTGACCGTTTTTACATATATTATAAGCAAAAAAGCAGTAGGAACTAGAATGAACAGTGCAGTAGCAATAAATGCGAGAATATTTACTTCCATAATCTCATCGTTTCGTTTTTTTTTTTACTTCGCAATAACTCGGGATTTAATCCCATAGAGATGATAAATCTTTCGTTTGTCAATTCAATGGGATCGATTAGATTTCAATGATATTGATCCGATTCAATATCATGAATAACAATATCTGAGCTATCAAGTCGATTCATCGTCGAGAATTGAATAGTATAACATAGGCGGATCTTTTATCCACATACCAATACAAACTTAGATTCCTGATTCACTCAAAAGAATTCCTTTCCTTTCTATTTTAAGACTTTATTTTGATTTATCATTCTTTTCCATTCTGTCTTTTCGATAACCTACCGCCTTTCTTGTACAATCGTCTACCCGCTTTCCACTTCCATTGTTTCCAAACGGTTTACAAATAAACCCAAACAAACAGAAAATAGAAAAAAGGAAGGAGTTAAGTTCTAAACTCCTTTTTTTAATGATCTAATTTTCTTGGAAAACAAAGAAAAAGAAGGATACCTCGGGGAATTAAACTATACCATTTGTACCCAGTTTAACAGAAAATGGAGAGAGATATTTATGTATTTTTTTATTGGATTTGGATCCGTCGGGACTGACGGGGCTCGAACCCGCAGCTTCCGCCTTGACAGGGCGGTGCTCTGACCAATTGAACTACAATCCCGGAGAAATAAAACGTACAGCATCCGTATTCTTATGATTTGATTCAAACCATTTCGATTTCGATTAATAGTGCCCTGTTGTAACAGAGACGTGAGTGATATCCACATGAATATACACTTTAGTGAAAGAAGAAAGCAGCACGGATTATTGATTATTAGTAATCCTTTCGTTATTGCCAAATCGATTGAGAATCCATTTTTCATTGAAAAAAGCGTCTTTTTGTCTTTGCTTTCTTCTTTTCATTAGACTTTATACTTAATAATCCTGATAGAAATCTAGATCACTAGCAAGATCAGAATCAGAATTTATGAGACAAAATAAATGGAACAAATAAAAAAATAGTGGTGGGGATATATCAGAAAATTTGACTTTTTTGATTCTTTCATATCTTCCATTTCTGGAAAACTAAAGGGGTTATATCATTTCATGGTGAATCAGCGAATTATTAATTATTGGGCCGAGCTGGATTTGAACCAGCGTAGACATATTGCCAACGAATTTACAGTCCGTCCCCATTAACCGCTCGGGCATCGACCCAGAAAAAGTCTATTCGAGTCTTATTGATAATCCATGATCAACTTCCTTTCGTAGTAACCTACCCCCAGGGGAAGTCGAATCCCCGCTGCCTCCTTGAAAGAGAGATGTCCTGAACCACTAGACGATGGGGGCATAATTGCCCGACCGCCATCATACTATGCTCATAGTATGAGCAGTTTTTTGAAATTGTCAATATAATGGAATGGTATGACTAGATCCGAAGGATCTTTACGTCTTTTCTGATCCCATACCATAGCATTTTTTGATTCGTTTTCGTCATTTATATTCATGAATCACTCATTCGAATCTTTATTCTGAAGATTCTAGAAAATTAATATAAAAAAAAGAAGGTTAAACTTCATTTCTTCCACTTTCATTCATTGATTAACTTCTTGTTAAGATCAGAGAGGCTTATCTCCATATCACACTAAGCCAGGAAATTAACAGATGAGAAATCGAAATCTGAAAATCTGGGGAATCAACAAGTTATCGAAATTTGTTTTTTCTCTAAAAATTGGGTTCAGAGCACAACCAAAATCTCTTCAGCACATGCTTCAATAAAATATCTTGGATCTACGTCGAATTGGTAGGTACATGTATCCATCAACTGAATTTTGTTTCGTTCTGATGGGGGTCAGGTCAATTCAAATCAATTTCATTCGGGTTGGTCTTGAAACAATTTATTTTGTTGATATTTATCAAACCCAATATCAATAAACCAAAATTACCTTATACCTATACTCCTTAAGTAAATCCAAATACTCCTTAAATAAATCAAAATTATCGTTCCCGAAGGGTACACTAACTAGTATGAGTCTACTGTGTATACTTATAATATAACTTATAATATATATATATATACATAGATAGATCTATCTTATGCGCCTACTGACTCATTCAGTAATTGAATAAAATGGCCCTTTTAACTCAGTGGTAGAGTAACGCCATGGTAAGGCGTAAGTCATCGGTTCAAATCCGATAAGGGGCTTTTTGGCCGTTTTGATAAAAAACCTCAAGCGGTAATATTA